TTTCAAATAAAAAAAGTAATAAAATACGAAAAAAAAAAACTGAAAAAGATAAAAGAAAATAAGGATTTGGTAGAATATTCTAACTCTAACAAAAACGACATTCGAGATGATGCTATTACGTTATTTTTAAATAAATAGAAATAGAATTCATCTTGGATTCCATTTCGAAAAAGACATACACAAGTTTAGAAGAGATCAGATGAAATTTCAAAAAATAACATGATTAGTAGAATTAATCATTAACTACATCTATATCTTAATACAAGCTTTTTTAGTCCTTTTATTCGCGAGGAGCTGGATGAGAAGAAACTCTCACGTTCAGTTCTGTAGTAGAGATGGAATTTCTAATTTAGAAAAAACCCATCAACTATAACCCAAAAAGAACCAGATTTCGTAAACAACATCGAGGAAGACTAAAAGGAATATCTTCTCGTGGGAATCGTATTTGTTTTGGCAGATATGCTCTTCAAACACTTGAACCCGCTTGGATCACATCTAGACAAATAGAAGCAGGGCGACGAGCAATGACACGAAATGTACGACGTGGTGGAAAAATTTGGGTACGTATATTTCCAGACAAACCAGTTACAGTAAGACCTGCGGAAACGCGTATGGGTTCTGGGAAAGGATCCCCAGAGTATTGGGTAGCTGTGGTTAAACCAGGTAAAATCCTTTATGAAATGGGTGGTGTACCCGAAAATATAGCCAGAAAAGCGATTTCAATAGCGGCATCAAAAATGCCTATAAAAACCCAATTCATTATTTCTGAATAGGAATCTAGAATTAAAAAGCTAAATAACATTTAAGGATAAAAAGATTATCAGTTTTATTTTTTTGACAAACAATATTTTTTTACTTCGTCCTTTGCATTAAAAGAAGAGATACAAAAAAATGATATGATTCAACCACAAACCTATTTGAATGTAGCAGACAACAGCGGGGCTCGAAAATTGATGTGTATTCGAATAATAGGAGCTAGTAATCGCCGATATGCTCATATTGGTGACGTTATTGTTGCTGTAATCAAGGAAGCAATACCAAATACTCCTCTAGAAAGATCAGAAGTGATCAGAGCTGTAATTGTACGTACTTGTAAAGAACTGAAACGTAACAATGGGACCATAATAAGATATGATGACAATGCCGCAGTTGTCATTGATCAAGAAGGAAATCCAAAAGGAACTCGAGTTTTTGGGGCGATCCCACGGGAATTGAGACAATTAAACTTTACTAAAATAGTTTCATTAGCTCCTGAGGTATTATAAGACCTAAATATCGATAGTTAGTATAGGATTAAAAAAATGGTATTGAAATAAAATTAATTAATAGCTTGTGTATCACGCATATACCCTTAATAATAAAATATTAATAATTTCATTCATATATTAATATATAATTCGTCTATATCTATATATAAATAAAAGAAAAAGAACATGTTGATTATATCAAAATTATAGAATAATAAGGAATTTTAACTTATCATGGGGAAAGACACTATTGCTGATATAATAACCTCTATCCGAAATGCTGACATGAATAGAAAAGGAACGGTTCGGATAGGATCGACTAACATCACCGAAAGCATTGTTAAAATACTTTTACGAGAGGGTTTTATCGAAAACGTAAGGAAACATCGCGAAAACAACCAATATTTTTTGATTTTAACCCTAAGACATAGACGAAATAAGAAAGAATCCTATAAAACGATTTTAAATTTAAAGAGAATAAGTCGACCGGGCCTACGAATCTATTCTAACTCTCAACGAATTCCACGAATTTTAGGCGGAATAGGAATTGTAATCCTTTCGACTTCTCAAGGTATAATGACAGATCGAGAAGCTCGACTAAAAAGAATCGGCGGAGAAATTTTGTGTTATATATGGTAATCCTTCTAATATAAAAATTGGATACCCGGAACTTACGATTTGTGAAAAAAGGGAGGTTGTGTAATACCACCCCTGCTAAAAAATTTCGGATGTTTTACCTCGAATGAAATAAAAAAAATGAATTAATGAAAGTTTTCTTTCTAAATCACTTCCAAATGGCATGGTTCGGTTTTGTTTAGATACTAAAGATTTTTTTGATTTTAGGTCATGCTTCGGAAAGGATTCGACATATTTTTGTATAGGTATACCTATAGGAGAAAAAGGTAAAAATTTTAATAAGTTCTTAGGTATAAGTTAATCAGGGGATAGCCATTTTCTAGACTCCATAACAAGAATTCAAATGAGTAAGTGGGTTTTTCAATTTCAACATTCCTTTCACGAAGATACAATTCAAAATTCAAAAATATCAAGAAATCTTTTTTTCGTCCAACAATAAATATATTCACAGAATTAAGGAATAACAACTATGAAAATAAGGGCTTCCGTTCGTAAAATTTGTGAAAAGTGTCGACTAATCCGTAGGAGGGGACGAATTATAGTAATTTGTTCCAACCCGAGGCATAAACAAAGACAAGGATAAGCTTACTAAAGGAAATAAAGGAAAGGAAAAGGCA